CAAGAGAACCAGTTGCTGGAATTCTATGAATTTGTTTAGAATACTCTTTTCTTGAATGATATTCAAGAAAATTTCGGATTGTCTAGTATCCCACCAATCGGTAATCCAAGATTCCAGACTTTTCTTAAATGTGAAAGAGATGCACCAGGGCAAAAAGACTATAGATGTAAGATATAGGGAGGGAGTGAATGCTTTCTTTTTTGCCATTTTTCGTCTTTAATGAACTCAGCTTCACCTCACTCGTCAAATCCTATAATACTAGAATAATAATAATCTTTCTATCAAGCATAAGTTATATTACAAGTCATATAATATAAATATTAATCTATAATATATAAATCGAATTTAAATAGAAATACATAATCTATTCCCGTATTTTTTTGATTTGCAATTCGGGAATTAGTCCTTTCCCTGAATTTAGACAGAATACAGAAAGACCGAAATAGAATAAGATAAGATAAGAAAAGGAAAGAATCCACTACCAATTAGAATGAAGAAAAAAAGAATGTTTCAAAAGATATCAATTGATAAGATTCGAAGCAATTACTCCTTTTTATTTTGATGAATACACCGAAGAACACTTTCGCATAATGAAGTAGGATTTCGAAACCAAACAAAGAATGTCCCTTCTATAAAAATCGAAATATTTTGAAAAAAAAAAATGCTTTTCCCTAAGAAAGGATTTCCTTTTCAGTTCATTTTTTTTTTCAAAATACTTCAATAGGTACATGTAAGAAATAGGCCAATTCCGCGGCTTTTTGTTCCATTTCTAGTGGAGTCAAATTATCGTCAATCCGAGTCAAGGGAATGGCCCCCTGGCCTATAATTTCCATATAAAGAACACGGCGAGTATAAATACCCTCTTTAACTTCTAGTCTTATAGACTGAATATCTTTCAGAAGGAATCGGAGAAAAATACGACGATTTTTTCCAGGAAATCCCCAACGAAAAATAAACACTATTCCCTCTTTTCTATCGAATCGATCATAACCACTACCCACATTCCACGCAATTGTACACCACAAATAAGAACTAATAAAGAGGCCTGCGATTCCATAGAAAGACATCACGATCCCTTGTGGAAAAAAAAGAATTTGCTGGGACGGAAATAAAGATAACAAATTCTTACTAAGATAACTTGAAGTTCCAACCAATAAGAACCCCAATGAACCTAAAAAAAGGATAAAGGCCCAACAGAAATTGCTTGTTTTTCTAGACCCCGTTATAAGTTCTATCCATATACGTTCTGATCGCCAACTCATATTAGATCCGGTTCTATTTTATTCGAATAGGGAGAATACAAAACCCAAGCAAATGAATTTTACTTTGTCTTTGTTTCCTAAGTAACTTTCATCAACTAGCAATATTTTGATGTAAACTTTTAGGAGTAATTCATCGAACTGCTTCCATATCTAAAAAAATATTGTTTTTTTTAGATATGGAAGCAGTGGGGACAAATCTAAAAAATCTTGTTTTTTTGAACATGAAGAAATAAAGAAGCCATTGTAATTGCCGGAAATATTAGGCCCACTAAAGGCACAAAAACGGAGGGTAAGTTTATCATAGAATGGGTACCTCGATTTACTATTTTACCTTTTTTATTCTATTTTTATTGTTACATTTTTATTGTTATATTAATATTTTTGTTCTATTAATTTCATAATAATATTATTTTGTTATAAAGATAGTCTATATTCACTCGTATATACTTATACTAAGTATATACGAGTGAATATATATATAATGAGTTATAGAATATTCAATAATATAAAAAGAATAATTATATTTATTAATAAATAATAGAATCAAAAGTACAAATAGTATCGAATAATCTAAGGAGTGTAAAATAAAATAAATGGGTGGATTATCATACATATTCTTCTTGTAAAAATAGAAGGCGAAATCCACCCATTTATTTTATTCTTAGTATTCTTCTACTATTGTTTTATTACTATTCTCTTGTGTGTTCTAATTCTATTTTTGTCCCATAATTTATTCGAAGTTAAAAAAAAAGAATTCAAAAATAATTTTAGGCTCCGCTTTCTTTTTCTTTTTGAGTAAAAGGAAAGAAAGCATGGAGTTGAAATAACTCACTGAGAACCCACTTTAAAAGATTACGCGGTACGATTGAATCAAATAAGCCCTTTTGGAATAAATATTCCGCTGTTTGTGAACCCTCAGGTACTGCTTTATTCAAGGTTTGTTCAATTACTCTTTTACCTGCAAATGCAATGTAAGCATTTGGTTCGGCAATAATGATATCCCCCAACATGCCAAAACTAGCTGTCACCCCACCTGTAGTAGGAGATGTAAGGATTGATACATAGAATAACTTTTTATTTGTTTGATAATCATATAAAGCAGAAGAAATTTTAGCCATTTGCATCAAGCTCAAACTTCCTTCTTGCATACGTGCTCCTCCAGACGCACATACGAGAATAAGGGGTAAAAGTTGATTGGTAGCATATTCGACCAAACGGGTGATTTTCTCACCTACTACGGATCCCATACTACCCCCCATAAATTGAAAATCCATAATCCCAACAGCTACAGAAATGCCGTTTAGTTGACCTATGCCTGTTTGAACAGCCTCGGCTAATCCCGTCTTTATTTGATAAGAATCAATACGATCTTTATAAGGTTCCTCTTCCGAATGAAATTCAATGGGATCAAGAGAGACCATGTCTTCATCCATAGGATTCCAAGTACCCGAATCAATCGAAAGTTCGATTCTATCTGAACTGCTCATTTTCAAATGATATCCACAGTGTTCACAAATATTCATTTTTGATTGAAAAAATTTCTTATAATTTAATCCATAACAATTTTCACATTCAATCCACAAATGTTTGTATTTTTGAGTTTCATCGAGATCACTAGAACTTTCTCTTTTAATGAAATCAGTCTCATTTGTATTCTCGTTAGTTCCAGCTATTATACTAGAACTCTCGCTTTCACTACCATTTTTGTCCTTACCACAAATGTTACTATAAAAGTAACTGTCATTGTATTTGTCACTATCATATAAAATGGAATTATCAATAAAGATTTGAGAACAAAGATAACTTTCAATGCAACTAATAATGTTATTATTCCAACTAGATTGAGTATCATATGTGTAATGATCATCATCATTATTAGAATTACACACATTATTCAGATAGTTAGAATTCTTATAACTAGAAAAAAAACTTTCTGGTTCACTTAGAAAAGAATGATCATTATCAATCTCCAAAATTTGATTTTCAATATCCAAATATATGGAATAACCGTTCTTTTTAATATCCCGAACTAAAAAAGTTTTATCAGATAGGAAATTCTGCATGTTCCGGCTGACATTGACTGAATAATCAACATTACTGTAACTAGAGTTTTCACTATCTTTCCAACTATAAATGTTTTTATCCATATCCGTTAAAATTTGGTCTTCACTTACACTGGTATTTTCAATAGAACCAAAATTCTCTATTGATTCACTTAAGCTACACCCGTATTCGAACTTCCTCTTAAACAACATAGAATTGAACCCCCATTTTTCCATAGATCTTTTTTCCCTTTTATTTACACGAAAATACAATAGATGAATAGTCATTGGATGAAAAATCATATAAGTATTCCATTTTATATTCGATTTTAAATATTATATCTCATTTATTTACGATAAAAAAAAATAGATAACCCCATCCGGGGGAATGTATTTTTAGGCCCAATTACTTAATTTAGTCATTGTTAATTTACCTTTTTCTATCATATAGAGATATATTTCTTCTACCCTTACTCTATCTATTTTTTTTTTGAAAATGGATCCAAATCTATTTTTGTGGTTATAGAAAACAACATTCTATGTCAACAACAAAAAACAAATTTAAAAATAAGGAAAAATAAGGTATGAATAGAACAAGAGAGTGGAGGGGATAAAAAAAAAGAGAAAAGAAGAGTTCTAAAACTCGATATACAAGGAATCCGCACCCTCTTTCCCCTCTTTTTTTTATTTTATTAATTGAATTCCGTTTGTTGATTAGGGCAAAGTGACATAAAAACACCTGCCTTTTTTGAAATATCTTGAACGGTTCCTGTAGGTTGAGCGCCTTGTTCAAGGAAATAGAGAATAGCTGGAACATTTAAATAGGTTTGATTCTTTATTGGATCATAAAAACCCACTTTCCGAAGATCTCTTCGGGATCGAACATCAATTGCAACGATTCGATAAACGGCTCATTAGGATAGAGATAAAAGATCAACCCCCCCCCCCTAGAAACGTATAAGAAGTTTTCGCCTCGTACGGCTCGAGAAAATTGAAAATTAAGTCTTATGTATAAACTTAGTATATCAAATAGATCAATAAAATCATCAAATCAATTACACTGTGGTTTAAGTCTTTTTTTTATTCCTTATTTGAGAAAGAAAAGGAGTAAAAAAAGACTTATATTATATTCGCAATCTCATAACTCAAATTAGATAACTCTCAAATAACTGAAGGCAAAACAAAGCCCTTTAGGTTAGGTATTTCACGTATTGAGCAGTCTTTACCCCATTTTTTGCCTTTCTTACTTCTTTAGAATGCTTTTTTTTCTTCATTCTAAGGAAATTGGTATTATTCTAATAGAATTATTGAGACAATTTGAAAATGGTATTTACCTGTTCCAGAATCCTTTAGCTTTTACTTTAATCATTGGGTTTAGACATTACTTCGGGGATCTTTAATCGTTTTATTTAAAAATGGCAGCAACATACCCTTTTTCTTTCTCTGAAAGAATCATACAAATAGAAGAGAAGGCTAATTCCCGTAGATACACTTTTGATCGAAATAGCTTTACCAATTCCAACAAATTAATTTGACTTTTTTTAAACTTGCTTGAATTGGATCCTTTCGATTTCTGTATCCAAAATATACTTACGAAGTTGTTCTAATTTCTTAATTTTCACTAACCTTAGATATTTGCCCTTGAGAAATGAATCAACTCGAGCTCCATTGTGTACTATTTACATCATCAACCCCC